GATTCCTTGCCGATACTATAATAAAAAAGAAATCTATTCAATGAATAGCAGCATAAGATCCATTGAGTTCTCTTCGCACTCCTTTGTGAAAGAGTAGAATGAGAAAGCTAATGAATCTTAAACCCATTGATAAAAAGAAAAAAAGAGGATAAATACTATAGTTAGTGAATAAAAGAGGGTTTGGGGATAGAGGGACTTGAACCCTCACAACTTATAAAGTCGACGGATTTTCCTTTTACTAGAAATTTCATTGTTGTCAGTATTGACATGTAGAATGGGACTCTCTCTTTATCCTCGTCCGATTAATCCACTTTTTAAAAGATCTCGAAAACTATGAATTGAAGGATTTGATTACTCAATATTCGATTGGAATGGGTTCACAATAATTCTAAAAAAATTCAGAATTTTCTATTTCATAATCATTCCTAATTTCATTCTAAAAAAGAATAAAGAACCTATATTATGATATGGGTTCCGTGATTAATCGTTTGCTATGTCAGTATCTATACGTGTGTATTAGATGTATAAAGCCCTTACTTTCTCTAAATTTAGAGAGAGTTCCACTACCAACACAACGTAATCAACTCGATTCGTTAGAACAGCTTCCATTGAGTCTCTGCACCTATCCTTTTCCTTTGGATTCTAGTTCGAGAACCACTTGTTTTCTCAAAACACGGATTTGGCTCAGGATTGCCCTTTTTTAATTCCAGGGTTTCTCTGAATTTGGAAGTTACCACTTAGCAGGTTTCCATACCAAGGCTCAATACAATCAAGTCCGTAGCGTCTACCGATTTCGCCATATCCCCATTTTCCTTTTCTTTGATTGAGACCTGGATTCCTTGTGTAATTTCATCCATCTCTTAGTTTTTTTTGGAATCGTTGAATTAATTACTCGACGTAGTCTAGCAGTTCGTCTCTATTTGACAGACCCTGCTTATTGCAATTCAGAATTGAATTGATTCTATCGTTGATGTATTTGCAATTCAATCCGAATCAATATATCCCAAAGTTTTTCTCTCCCCCACCCCCCCCCCGCCTTTCTTTTTTAGAGTATTCAAAATCATACTATAACGCTTGATATTCATTCTTTTTTTTTTTCTAATCAGAATTAGCAATTTCATTTGCTATGATTCTATGTTCTCCTTAGTGAAATATTAATCATTAAATTATTAAGAAATAACAAAAAAAACAAAATATCTCAAAAAATGTCTATAATGATCGAATGAAAATGCCAAGAAATTCGCATTTTCTCTTTATTATATCTTTCATCATATATATTATTCTTTTCTATGTATTAGATTACTCATCCGAGCCATATCAAATTGAAAATATCTGAAATCAAATTCAATATAGAAATTGGAATGGATTCTATTCTATTAGAAAAATCAATTTGCGAATTAGAGAAATAAAAAGAAAGTTCAAAAATTTCTATAATCCTATTTAAGGATATCCTCCAGTTAAGCATATCAAGTTAACTTTATCTTTATGAAGTTCTAGTATTTTTTTCTAAGTAGAACTTCCAATTTCGAACTAGTTAATAGCTAAGATTAATAATTAAGATCTGACATTTTACGGATTTCCTATACTATACATATTTCTATTTGTTACACTATTTCTGTTATGTAAGCCCACTTAGCTCAGAGGTTAGAGCATCGCATTTGTAATGCGAGGGTCATCGGTTCAAATCCGATAGTCGGCTTTTTTCTATATCGATGTTCCATGAACAAGAATCTCTCTTTTTCTCTTTTTCTCCGAATTAAATGGAGAATCCAGGATCTATTATGTGGTTCTACCTTACAATTTTGCTAGATACAAAACAATAAAATAAATAATATATATACAAAAAATCCAGATGTTGATGAAATTCCATTTTTTGTGGTACTTTAGTAGATTTTACTCTGTTTATCCTTTAGTTTAATTCAGTTTTAATTTTGATGTATTCTGTAATGTAAATACAATGAAATTAATTGTGTAAAATGAAATTTCAATAAAATAAACAAGGAGTCTTCATGTCCCGTTATCGAGGACCTCGTTTAAAAAAAATACGCCGTCTGGGAGCTTTACCAGGACTCACTAGAAAAACACCTAAATCCGGAAGTAATCTGAAAAAGAAATTCCATTCTGGGAAAAAAGAGCAATATCGTATTCGTCTTCAAGAAAAACAGAAATTGCGTTTTCATTATGGTCTGACAGAACGACAATTACTTAGATATGTACATATCGCTGGAAAAGCAAAAAGGTCAACAGGTCAGGTTTTACTACAATTACTTGAAATGCGTTTGGATAATATCCTTTTTCGATTGGGTATGGCTTCAACCATTCCTGGGGCCCGGCAATTAGTTAACCATAGACATATTTTAGTTAATGGTCGTATAGTCGATATACCAAGTTTTCGTTGCAAACCCCGAGATATTATTACTACGAAGGATAACCAAAGATCAAAACGTCTGATTCAAAATTCTATTGCTTCATCCGACCCGGGGAAATTGCCAAAGCATTTGACGATTGACACATTGCAATATAAAGGACTAGTTAAAAAAATCCTAGATAGGAAGTGGGTCGGTCTCAAAATAAATGAGTTGTTAGTTGTAGAATATTACTCTCGTCAGACTTGAACTTAACGAAAAAAGGAAAAGTTCATAGAATTTTCTTCCCCTTCCCCTTTCCCCGAACTAAATCGACCTAAGGCCCTTAATTCGTATTTTCCCATTCAACTAGCATAAATGGATTAACCCTAGGATCCTTTTTTCTTTTTTGTTCTTTCCTCTATGTGTATTTTACATACCACAGTAATTTACTATAAAAAATTTCTATTAAATAAAGGTATTATTGCTGGAATAAATTGTTATTTGATTTGATACATTGTGATCGTTAACGTTGATCAATTAAGAGAAACGGAAAGAGAGGGATTCGAACCCTCGGTAAACAAAAGTCTACATAGCAGTTCCAATGCTACGCCTTGAACCGCTCGGCCATCTCTCCTACATAATCTTATTATGGAAAATAAACTAAGTGAATAGCGAGTTTTCCTATTCCTGCAGTACAGGTACAACCACAACGGCTCGGGGGTTCCATGGTTCTATTGGAAAAATTCCTTTTCATCTAAGTGGAAGGATCCAGGATTTTTTTACTAGGAATTCCGCTCCCTCGAAAAGTTTTAGTTTGGGTTTTCCCCAAACCAAAGAAAAAGAGAATGGAAGAATTCTTCTTATTCCATAATAAAATAGAGGAACCCTAGAATTCTGTTTGCATAAGGTACGCTACGCCATACAATCGAAATCTAAAAAAGGGTATGAGACAATTAATGACTTTGAAAACGCGAAATAGCTGATGAGAGAAGTTATTGTTGAGAAATAGAAAAGTGGAATGAAATCCAATCTTAGTCAAATATTTCATATCTCTTCTTGTCCAAACAGAAGGAAAAGGAGACAATTTGAGCTGAGCGGAAAATCCATACCTCTCTTATCCATTTAGAGCATATGGATCGATCGATTTATAAGAATCGAATGTGTTTGTTTTTATGTTATTTTGTGAAGAAATGAAAACAATTCTATATAGAATGGGTTGGGAATTATGCCTAGATCCCGTATAAATGGAAATTTCATTGATAAGACCTCTTCAATTGTAGCCAATATTTTATTGCGAATAATTCCGACAACCTCAGGGGAAAAAAGGGCATTTACTTATTATAGAGATGGTGCGATTTGACTCTTTTTTTTTTTTTTTTTTAGCCCTACCTACACCTCAGTCTTACGAGAAAGAGAGGGGGTTCGCATAGAGAGAACAAAATTAGTAAAGGAAACCCACGCTTGGGGAAGGTGAGGTGAACTAACAATTCCTTCTGTCGTGTATCCTCGATTGATGCGGCCTCAGATGCTTCAATTGTAGATTTGAGTATTGAGCGAAAGGTTACACCTACAGGATAGGTTCTGTATTACAGGCCAATCCTACTCTACTAGTACCATACCAATAGGCAGCATAGGGGAGAAAAGCACTACACCTAGAAATAGGAATCAACAAGAGAAAAACTTTGTTAGAAATTAGCCCTTTCCTGATCGGTATCAGGGCTGGGAAGAATGGTTGGGATAACAAACAACCATCAGGTTTGTACTTTGGATACCCCTATAACCATCAAAGATCGTTGAAGTGGCTAATTCCTCTAAATAGGAGGCGTTGAGAACAAAGAAATTCTTGGAGCTATCGTTTTCCTCTAGCATTAATAGAATTCATTGGTGTTAAGAAAAACCTCTTGCGGGAAGGTTGGCTAGAGATTTCTTGGAAAAATACCAGCCCCTTTCGGTTCATAATAAGATGGGACTAATTCTATTTTTATTCTATAGATTATTTCGCTTAGTACTATGTACAGAAGGGAGGAGCCGTATGAGATGAAAACCTCATGTACGGTTTTGGAACGGAGATTTTTTGAATAGAATGAACGACCGTAACGGATGTTGGCTCAATCCGAAGGAAATTATGCGGAAGCTTTGCAGAATTATTATGAAGCTACGCGACTAGAAATTGATCCCTATGATCGAAGTTATATACTCTATAATATAGGCCTTATACACACAAGCAATGGAGAGCATACAAAGGCTTTGGAATATTATTTCCGGGCACTAGAACGAAACCCCTTCTTACCGCAAGCTTTTAATAATATGGCCGTGATCTGTCATTACGTGCGACTATCTCCACTATAGAAAGAAGAAAAAAAAAGAAAGGATCAAATTTTCTAGTAAATACTAGAAAAAGGGCTTTCTACATAGGGATCGTCAAAACAACGATTTTGCCCTATCAGCTGTAGGAAGGAAGGACACTTCACGAGAATCAAAATAGGAAGAAAGTATGGCCTATACTACTACTCTATGGATAAAGTTCCCAAATTGATAGAGAAAGCACCGTAAAGATCCATTAGTGAGCGACTGGGTCGATACAACTAAAAAAAACTGCTTACTTATCCCATGATATGGGGCAAAATTTAGGAATCTGCTTATGTAATAGAG